GAATTGGCTAATAAAAATATAGAGAAAGATAGTCATAATAAATGGATTTTTTGGATTTTTTTTTCATTTCAAAATGAAAAAAAGTTGCCTATACTCTATACTATATATAGAAATAAGATCTTTTTTTTTGAATTACTATGGAGGTAAAACTTCTCTTATCTGAGCCCGCTTAGCTCAGAGGTTAGAGCATCGCATTTGTAATGCGATGGTCATCGGTTCGATTCCGATAGCTGGCTTTTATCTACTTGGTCTATTTTTTATATGATTGACAATTTTTTTTTTTTCAAAATCAAAGAATAAAGACAACTTTCTTTTGTCCAAAAGTTGACGATTTTCTATGTTGTAGAAAGTTACACTTATGAATCAAAATTCAATGAAATGAAAGAGTGAAATTTCGGAAAAACAACTCAACTCAGAAAAGCATTTTTTATTCTTATTTTCTAGTTGCTATATTTTCGAATATATTCGATTTTCTAATATACATAACTCTATATCTATATTTATAGAGAGTGTTAAAATATAACTAATATATATCTAACTAATAGATAAATATAGTTAATCTAACTAGTTAACTATAACTATAATTAGAATATAGTTTTTTTTATAGTTAACTTATTCAAAAAAATTGTAATCAAATTTAGTTCAGTTTTAATTCCGGTTTTTTTTTTTTACTAAAAAGAAATATCAATAAAAAAAGGAGTCTTTATGTCGCGTTACCGAGGGCCTCGTTTCAAAAAAATACGCCGTCTAGGAGCTTTACCCGGACTAACTAATAAAAAGCCTAGAGTTGGAACTGATCTTAGAAACCGATCACGTTCCCGAAAAAGATCTCAATATCGTATTCGACTAGAAGAAAAACAAAAATTACGTTTTCATTATGGTATTACAGAACGACAATTGCTTAAATACTTTCGTATCGCTAGAAAAGCCAAAGGTTCAACAGGTCAGGTTTTACTCCAATTACTTGAAATGCGTTTGGATAACATCCTTTTTCGATTGGGTATGGCTCCGACTATTCCTGGAGCACGCCAATTAGTTAACCATAGACATATTTTAGTTAATGGTCGTATAGTAGATATACCAAGTTATCGTTGCAAACGCCAAGATATTATTATGGCGAGGGAGAAGAAAAACTCCAGAGCTCTCGTTCAAAATTATTTGGATTCATCCCCTCCCGAGAAATTGCCAAAACATTTGACTCTTCACCCATTCCCACATAAAGGATTAGTCAATCAAATAATAGATAATAAGTGGTTCGGTTTGAAAATCAACGAATTGCTAGTCGTAGAATATTATTCTCGCCAGGCTTAAACCTACCTTTACTTTATTTAAGAAAAAAGGTTTCGAAAAAGGCATTTTGCCTCCTCGTGTTTGTACAAAGGAAATTGACTTAAGATTAAGATAAGGATTTTGATCCGGATTTTCTCCTACCCATATAAAAAATTCCGGATTTGTCTCATTCATGTCTGATAGATCGGGAGAGATATTGTCATCCCTTGTTCACCTTTTCCGTATTTTCCGTACCCCATCAATTAGAAATAGAAAATCTATATCAAAATATAAGAAGGATCTAACTGGTATAATAAATAATAGTATCTCCTGGTCTTTGATTTGTTACGGTCAGCAATGTTGGTGAATTGGGTGAAGTGAAGGTACGGAAAGAGAGGGATTCGAACCCTCGGTAAACAAAAGTCTACATAGCAGTTCCAATGCTACGCCTTGAACCACTCGGCCACCTCTCCTTTACAATGATTATGACCCAGAAACCGAATGAATAGCGAGTTCTGAATATTTCAGATTTGATTTTCGTTTGAATAGGTGCGACCAACACCAACCATTTCGAACTAAAAAAAAATCGAAAATGAAAGTTTTTCTTGTGCTTGTGAAAGGCTAAACTCAAAAAAATATCTATTCATATTTGCAAATATGATGTGTCCGCCTTTTTTGGATATGATATTTATTTATACCATATCAGATTAAATCAATGAATTGGAAGGAATTAATAGATTGAGGAGTTTATGTTTTTTATAGACTATGATTAATGGATACCTTTTGATCATGATTCCATTTAAACTAAACTACGATTCCATAAAAATTCGAAAATTCCTTTCTAGTTTTAACGTTTTCACCAAAAAATCGATTATCTCGTAGATCTCTTACAAATTCATAACTCATCCTGGGCTATTTTTATTTGATTGTATAGTGTCTACTCACTATGCCCACAACACAAAATCGGTGGTTATTCTAGTTCCATCGTAGAATATTCATTTTCCCTTCCTCTTTGGATCATAATTCAATCAAAGCCCTTCGACCTAATGCATAGGAAAATTCCTTGATTCTTCAGTTTCGATGAAATCGGAATAGTTTCATTGGTATACTACTCTATTTGGATATTTTGATTGGATGAATCTGAATCGTATTCCAATATTTCTTATTGATTCTTCCAAAGAGATACTTTTGAGTATTTGATTCTAAATAGTAGTATAAGTCTCCTATCTTACTTTCATTTTTGAAATGAATCTGTTTTTATGCTATTTTGTATTGTAAAATTCCTTTTTTTTGTAGGATCATTTTCCCACGAGAGGTAATGAGAATAATTATAGAATGGATTGGTACCTATGCCTAGATCGCGGATAAATGGAAATTTTATTGATAAGACCTTTTCAATTGTGGCCAATATTTTATTACGAATAATTCCAACAACTTCAGGAGAAAAAGAGGCATTTACCTATTACAGAGATGGTGTGATTTGGTTCTTTTTTTTTTGCAAAAAGCATAAAGAATATAGAAAAAAGCTTATTATTTATTAGTATTATTTTGAGTATAGGTTATTGAAAAAATCTACGCTTATTGAAGGTGAAGTTTAGAAATAGAACAATTCCTTCTGTCGTGTATCCCCGATTGATGCAGCCTCATATGCTTCCATTATCCATTTGAGTATTGAGCGAAAGGTTACACCTATCGGTTCTATATTTTAGGTCAGTCCCACTCTACTAGTACTAATAGAATAGGCAGCATGAGGGAAAGGCACTACACCTAGAAATCAACAAGATGAAAGCTTTGTTAAAAATAACTTATCCCCTTATCCTTAGTTGGATTGGGACTTAAAAGAATGGTTGGGACAACAAACATCCATCTCGTTCGTACTTTGGATACCCGTATAACCATCAAAGACTGTTGAAGTGACTAATTCCTGGAAATTAGGGGGCGTTGTTGAGGACAAAGAAATTGTTGGAGTTACCTTTCTATCTAGTAACAACACGTTTGATGTTAACAAAAGCTCTTTCGCAGGGAGGTTGGCTAGAAATTTCATGTAAAAACACTAGCCCCGCTCAACTCATAATGAGAATGCAATACATGGAGTCAAAAACCGATTGAAATATTCTCATTATGCATATAAATTAAGGGAGGAGCCGTATGAGGTGAAAATCTCACGTACGGTTCTGGAACGGAGATTCTTTGAATCGAATGACGACCGTAACGGATGTCAGCCCAATCCGAAGGAAATTATGCAGAAGCTTTACAGAATTATTATGAAGCTATGCGGCTAGAAATTGATCCATACGATCGAAGTTATATACTCTATAACATAGGCCTTATTCACACAAGTAATGGGGATCATACGAAAGCTTTAGAATATTATTTTAGGGCACTCGAACGAAACCCATTCTTACCGCAAGCATTTAATAATATGGCCGTGATCTGTCATTACGTGCGACTATCTCCACTATAGAAAGATAAAAGGAAAGAAAGACCAAAAATCGGCTAGTAAATACGAAGAAATACGAAAAGAAAATAGGCTCTCTACAAAAAGCATCGTCCAAAACAACGATTTTTATAAGCTGTAGCAAAAAAAAAGAAAAGAAACTTTATAGGAGTCGAAATAGGAAGAAATAACATATGCCTAGATACTTTATTCTATGGATAAAAAATCGAATTGATAGAGAGGAAGCACCGTAAAGATCAATTAACGAGGTTTGGATCAATACCTTAAGATTAAGAAAAAAACTGCTTACTTATACACCATAACATCATATAATACAAATAAAAGTTAGGAATCAACTTATGTAATAGAGACGATCCACTCAGGTATTGAGCAGCGGTGTAGAATCAGATCCCAAAGATAGTAAGTCTTTTCTTTCTTATGAAGGAAGGAAAAACTTTTTCAAGGATTCTATATGAATTTTGATATGAAAGCGAGATAGTTACCTTGCAGAAAATGCTAACGAAAGGAGGAAAGGCCCATCCTTTATTCGGCTGAAGGTGGGATAAAAGATAAAACAAAAAAAACGGATTATGATTCTAAATAATCAGTCAAGTTTGAAACTCATGCAATTACCCTCTTTTGGTTAACCCGAAACCGAAGGGTGAGATGGATCTATGAGAAATCTCATTTAGTTCGATAGTTAAAATGGATACCAAAAGAATTGACTGCTGAGCCGTATGAGGCAGGAAACTCTCAAGTACGGTTCTAAGGGAAGAAACCCTCTATTCCGACCGGGGAGAACAGGCCATTCGACAGGGAGATTCTGAAATTGCCGAGGCTTGGTTCGATCAAGCCGCTGAGTATTGGAAACAAGCTATAGCGCTTACTCCCGGTAATTATATTGAAGCACATAATTGGTTGAAGATCACGAGGCGTTTCGACTCAAATTTTTGAATTTTTAGATTTTTTAGAATTAATGTTGTACCTCTGAGTCAAATAAAATTCCTTCGGGAAGAACCAATCAAAGAATTTCATTATATCTCTTCTCAGATAATTCTAGTTTGTTTGGTATTTCGTAGGGCTAAAGAATACACAGATCCAGTACAGAATCCATTTCTTTTTTTCGGCTATTAGCTATTAATTATTATATTAGCTATTAATTATGATTTTCATATATATTATATATATATTATTGAAATTGGATTTCAAATTACTTTATTAAAAAATCGATTTTAGAAACATTTTCTAAATACTATACTATAAATAAATACTATTAAATATTATTATATACTAAATATTATTATATAATATACAATTATTACTATTATGAAAAATAGAAATATATACTATTTTCTATTTTTCATAATATATATTTCACATTAGATTACAGTTTCTTAATTATCAAGAATTAGAGAATAGAGAATTCGAATATTTCTATTTCATTTGATTTCATTTTCAAATTCAATATACATGCAATTAATTCGAATTCATTCTATTCGAATTTGAACTGAATCGAAATACTAAATCTAACTAACCAAAATAAAAAGAAAAATGAAAGATAAAAAAAAAAAAAGAAAAAAACTTTCGAATATCTAAATCTAGATACCGGGCTGTTTCATTAGTAATGACTAATGACTGTTCGCACTATTTGATTGAAATAATACAGAATCTCTCTAAAAGATTAAGTAGTTCTGTCTAAGACCTTCTAATTGAGATAGAAATATGCTAGGTTGCACAAAAAAATCGTTTTTTACGTCAATCCAAAGCCCAGAAAGGTTTTATAATAAGAAAAGTGTCCGTTGAGCGCCTCACGGCTATGTCATAATAGATCCGAACACTTGCCTTGGATCGACTTCCCGATCATAATTGTTCTAGTGAATAACTAAAGAAACTAGAAAGCTGGGGGATAGAAGAG